ATCTATGAGATAAGTGGAATAAAAATTTATACTGAACTTAAACTTAATTTTAAGAGATGCAAGCGGAACGGAATTGATAAAACAGTCTTAGAAACAGACTTCTCCCACTTAGGCTTACTATGCTTTGGGATTTTTTTAGAATATTATATTATTTATTTTCTATTTATTTATTTTTATAGTATAATATAACGGTATTGATATTGATATTCTAATCTACTTGATGGATATTCTAATCTACTTGAATATTGAATACCAGAAAACTATATGATATGAATATTTATTATTATTAACGCAGATATATCTATCTAATTTATTTATTTTATATCTTCTCCGTTCTTTTATTACCCTCCTGTCGTGTTGTCAATTGACAGTATGACTTAGGGGTCAATATAATTTGACCGACCAAATCCTATTTTGGTAAACCATCTTGAATCTACTGCAGAGTGAAGGATCATGGATCCAACGCATAACCCTTTGTGAATGAGAGAGATAAAGATGAGAAAGACCAATGAAATAAAGTTTCAAGGTTATATAGTTTAATGGTAAAGTTTGATTTGATTACCATTAACTAACCCCCAGAATACTTAAGGAGTTTTTCCGTTTGATTTATATACTATGGATCTACTAAAGACGGATCTCGGCCTGAGTTATATTAAGTTAAAGTTAATAAGGTAACCCTACTAGGCCTTATTACCTATTATGTTTTTCCTATTCTATTTTTATATTACCTCAAGGTATTTTTCTTATTACCTATGGTATTTGTCTTATTACCCATATTCTAGTGTTTTTTGATTTGGCCGGCCCTCGGGACCTTTTATTTCTAGTTGATTTATGAAGGCGGCCGTAGGCCCCTATGGTCCAGTGGTTACGACCTCTCTCTTTCACGGAGAAAACGAGGGTTCAAGTCCCTCTGGGGGTGTACCAAGACTCAAGACTATAGGAGTGGTATTTTCTATCAAATGATCCGTAGCCGTATTTGTCAAGTCTGCCTGGTAGACGAAAGGAAGTTTATTATGGAACGTCTAAAAAATTTAGGCGTTGGGTCGATGCCCGAGTGGTTAATGGGGGCGGACTGTAAATTCGTTGACAATATGTCTACGCTGGTTCAAATCCAGCTCGGCCCAACAATTTGCCAATCTACTATCAGACGGTAGAACTCTCTTGTTCTTAAGAAATACCTTACCTGATACAAGAGAATAAAAAAGAATTCAAATTTTCTGCTAGATCTCTTCTTATTTCCCTGGGATTGTAGTTCAATAGGCTAGAGCACCGCCCTGTCAAGGCGGACGTTGCGGGTTCGAGCCCCGTCAGTCCCGACGGATCCAATAAGTACATCAATTCGCCTCTCCATTTTCTGTGAAAGAGGGGACAGAGAGCATAATTGAATCCCGAAGAGGTTTCCTCTCTTTTTTTTTCAGGATTCTGTCAAAGAAAGAATAAACCCTAAACTAAAATGAAAATAACTAAAATAGTGAAGTTGATAGAATATTCCATCTTTTATCCCGCGCCTCATCTTTCTCATACTTCTTTGTCTTCCAAAGAAAATTGGATCATTAAAATTTAGAACCTAATTCCTCTCTTTTTGGGTTTTTAATGGAAACGGATGGGTGGTTAGATGATACTTCGTTTGACTACATACAAAAAAAGAACAGAAAAGAAGGATAAAAAAGGAATTTTTGCTCGGTCCGGGAATCCAAGATTGGATTCGGTATGGATAAAGGATCTTCGTATGTTATACTATTCAATTCTCGACGACGAATTAATTTAATAGCTCAGATATTGTTATTCATGATATGATATTGATCCGATTCAAGATCATCGATAGGTAATGCATTCATTGAATTGACAGGTGAAAGATTTATCATCTCTATGGGATTAAATCCCGAGTTATTGTGAAATAAAAAAACGATGAGATTATGGAAGTAAATATTCTTGCATTTATTGCTACTGCACTGTTCATTTTAGTTCCTACTGCCTTTCTACTTATAATTTACGTAAAAACAGTCAGTCAAAACGATTAATTACTTTGAATGAAACTTGACTTCTGAATTCTTATCCATATTTGAAGAAATCAAAAGAAAAGTATTCTATTAAATGAAATCAACGGGCTATAATCGGCGGTATTCTATGAGATCCGAGAGTATGGTAAGAAAGAAATTTTTTTCTTATCATACTCTCTATTAGTGTTATAGTAATGTATAAAATAAAATTGTACTTGACTTTCTAATAAAGTTGCTATACTATATTAGGTTCTATCTTCAATCTATGTAGTTATTAATCCATATATGGAATTGACGTAGGACCCGATTCTATTTCTTTGATACATCTATTTATTCCGATGAATCTGAAAAAATCGTTTTACTGTTATAGAATATATTTCTCCACTAGAATCCAAGGGAATTTTGAAATGAGGATCTTTTTATTTAAATTGAAAATTATTTCAATTTAAATAAAAAATGCGTTGCAGAACGATCTATAAAAAATTGATACCGTTAACTAAATTAGGAGTGCTTCTAAAGTCCACTTCTTCCCCATACTACGAGTGAAAGGGAAAATGTAAAGACTACCATTAAAGCAGCCCAAGCGAGACTTACTATATCCATGTGAATTATATCCCTTATCTCTATGATAGAATTATTCTATTATTGCTCACTAATAATAGTAGAATGAATGGTCCAGAGTCAAAAAGGGATTCTGGCCGAACACTATTGATGAACCAGTCAAATAAATCCATTTCAAAAATTCCTATATGATTTCTAATCGGGAAAGACTAAATACAAGTAAAATATACAATGACACTATAAGGGAATGTTACTAATGGAATGGAACATCTATTCTATCTAGTAATAAAAAAAGAGACCCATTCCTTTTTCTTGCCCTTCAAAGTAAAAAAAATTGCTATCTATTTTATTTCCTATTTGATCTAATTCGTACCCTTTCCCGATTGTCTCTCTGAAGGAGTTGGGAGATAGTATATTATACTCTTGACGACGGGTCTAAAAAAAAAAATAATTTTTTTGCACTTTTTTTTTCTATAAACTATAAAAAAATCCATCCAATATAATCTTTCTTTTAATTTTAGATTCAAGGATTTCCAAGCTTTTACAAAATCCCCAGAACAGAATAAGACAGCAGAACAGAATAAGAGATTTAGATTCATTTGTTGATGAGGCGGCACCCGGATTTGAACTGGGGAAAAAGGATTTGCAGTCCCCCGCCTTACCACTCGGCCATGCCGCCAAAACGATACACAATAGGAAAAAATTTTTCTTTTTCGGTTGGATTACTAAACTTTAGTTTATTGTACTTGCATCTTGCATCCCTTTTTGAATCCTTTTTCTAAATCTAAATTTATGTATAAAAATTAGAAAAGTTTTTATCCTTTCTTATTGTATTTATTTATTGTAATGTATTTGATCTACCCCCTCGATTGATTGTATCGTATCTTCCCACAATGCCGAAAAACTTCCACTCACCTTTCTATTGAAAAATCAAATGTCTATTTTCACTTAAAAAAGCCGAAATTTATGACAAAAGGGAACCATTAACTATTCGTTGACTGAGAATTCGTGACTTATTCTTGGCTAAAATTTGATTTCCCTAATGACATAAGAAAATACAAATGGATACATACTTAATTGATTCTTTTGAATCAAAAATCCTTCTCAATTTCTGGATTCTATTATAACAAAAACGATAAGTATATGTAAACCCCAGAAGGGAAATTTTTACACAGATACCAAATTGGCTATTTAGAGTATGTTGCCTATAAACAAAAAAACGGGAATTCATTGGAACAAAAAAAGGCCCGGCTGGGTATTGACCGGGCCAGGCCCAAAAGGCACTTCGAACAAAATAAAAGCAAGAAGGTCTTCTTTATTTATCTTTCTATTCTATTTGGATCTTTCGAGCATCTAAATGGAATTGCTAATTCTATAATAACGATAAAGAATGTAAAAGAAATACTTTATTTAATCCTTACTTGATGTGTAATGTAACATAGTAATTATCTTTTTCAATTGGGAGAGATGGCTGAGTGGACGAAAGCGGCGGATTGCTAATCCGTTGTACGAGTTATTCGTACCGAGGGTTCGAATCCCTCTCTTTCCGTTTCCGTTGATGACTTTCTATTTTTTTCTTTCAATTTTTGCAAACCCCTTTTTATTTTTTTTTCCTAATTAAATTAAATATGTGGAATAGCTAAAATTAAATATTAATAAAATTGTAAAATCAAACAAGAAAAACTAAATTTTTATTTTATTCTTCACGTCCAGGATTACGTCCTGGATCATTGGATAGGAATCCAAAAATGAAGAGAGAAACAAAGAATATTACTACTGTGTAAACGAAAAGTTTGAGAGTAAGCATTACACAACCTCCAAGATCATTTTTTGAAAAAGAAAAACGAGAAAAGATAATAGATCCTCCACTTTTATATCACATATCCTATTTTGACACCAAGAAATTAATTATAGAAATAGAAAAGAATGTTCAGAAATTCAAATCAAATGAAGTTGAAAATTTGTAATAAGAGTCTTTAATTTAATTACCACAAATCACTTTCATACCCACAATTAGATATTCTAAGGGACCCTAAGCTCATAAGGTATTTCCCCGAAAAAGGATTAAAATGGGGAAAGGAAATAGGGCGAGCCGGATTTCTCGCGACTATCCGAGAGTTTGAATCGAAGGTTCATACTGTCAGACTTATTTGATCTTATCAATTGTTATAATTTTTCTCGAATAAATCATGAATTTTCTAGGATAGTATTAAAGCTCTTATCGAAAACTTACAGCAGCTTGCCAAACAAAGGCTAAAAGAAAAAAGAACAGGGGTATAACTGGCATGACATCTACGATTGGATTCAAAAAAGCATAGGCTTCGGGCAATTTGGCGAAGAAAAGACTAGTCGGATAAAGGGCAGAATTAAGACAGATCAAACTAAAAATATTAAGCATAACAGACTTTTTTTTCGTCGAAATAATTGCATTTTGATTGAGTTAAGGAAAATGAAGAAAGTAAGGTAAACAAAAAAATCCTTCTTTTTTTTTCTGCTCAATCAAAAATCCTCCAATTCTCAAAGGAGAATAGAAGAAATCATACTTTCATACAATATCTTAATTGAATTATATGTAATGATCAATAAATTCAGTTGAATTCTAGATATACACATCCCAAAATCCTAGCATGAATCTATAATAGATTCTATAAAGATAAAGAAAAAAGAGTTTCTCTAGATAGTTGGACTGGAATTGACGAAGACTTAATACCAATATTATTCTTTATTAGTATTAGTGTCCAATAAAAAAAGAAATGGGGCGTAGCCAAGCGGTAAGGCAACGGGTTTTGGTCCCGCTATTCGGAGGTTCGAATCCTTCCGTCCCAGAGCGTATCCATTGTATCCTAATATTTGTTTTTTGTTCAAGGAGGTTCTGTTTCAAGGTCTAATATTGCATAGAATATTATATTATTCCTCCTTCTTTTTTGATTTTGAATGATTCTTTGCGGAAGCATATCTGAGTTTTTCACAAACTGAACTAAATCGAGTTCAAATGATATGCAAAAGTAACTGAACCCCTTTGTGACCCAGATAAAGCTAAGATGGGCCGTAGATCATAGTTGTAGAAAGATTACTTAACCTCATCAGGTTAAAAAAAATATGAAATGAAAATACATATAAAAGAGGAAGCGCTTAACCTATAGGTATGTATTCTTATCCTGTTTCAGTGACAATAGTGTTTCCCTTTTTGTGAAAAAGAATTGGCATCCCTAAAATATTTTATTTAACAATGATATGATATATATTTTCGATTTTTTTTTATTGTTTGATTTAGCTTATTTGCTTTACATCATTGACAATTCCATTCGAAAAGAAACAGAGATTTTTCTTTCTTTTTTCTTATGATAATGATAATAAAAGGGAGTCTTTACTGTAAAACTTGACTCAAATAATGATGTAGAAGTTGGAAACTTTTTCAAGTATCAAGATTTGTAATGATTCCTTATGGGTTGACTCTTTGGGAAGTTGGAAATGGGCCGGTCTATCTTATTGAGTCACTTGAAGAGGCAGAGTAAAATAGAATTTATTTTTTCGTGTGATTTCCATAGTTATGTTATTTCTATATCTATTTTGTTTAGATTTCTAGATATTTCTGTTAGATATTTTTTTGAAATAGATATTTATAAAAAAACGTTCCATTCATACAAAAAAGCTGGGGTCTTGCTAATATTTCTTCAGAAAAATCTTTATTATCTATGTAGATAAGAAAAAATATAAATTACTTTGTCTCTGTACCGACTGAACCAATGACTATTCATGATTCCATAATTGAATCAATTCCGTACTGGTTCCAAATTAGAGGAATGTTATGGTAAAACTTCGTTTAAAACGATGCGGTAGAAAGCAACGTGCGACTTGAAGGACACGATCTGGTGTGGATTCTTTTTCTTACATCCACCATTTTATATAGGAATGAAGGTGCTCTTGGCTCGACGTCATTTGTTCTATTCTACTAGAGCCCTTCTTTTTTTTTATTGGGTTGTAATGTAAATAGTTCATGATGGAGCTCGAGTAGAAAGTATTGATTAATTTCTCAGGGGCAACGATCTAGGGTTAATGCCAATTCATAAATTGGAACAACTTCGTAAGTATATCTTCGATATCTTCGATATAGAAATCGAAAGGATCCGATTCGAGCAATTTTTCAATTCAAAAAATTTGTTGGAACGGCTAAAACTTTTTCGATACGCAGTGTATCGCGCACGAATCAACCGTCGGTATGATTCTTTGATAGAAAGAAATCGCAAAAGGGGTATGTTGCTACCATTTTGAAAGGATTAAGAAGCACCGAAGTAATGTCTAAACCCAATGATTTAAAACAAAGATAAAGGATCCCAGAACAAGGAAACACCACTTCAATTGTCTCACGGATCCGAATAACGAATCAAAATAGATTTTAAACGAGACAAAAAGGGTGGGTTAAAGACCACTCAAAAAAAAATATATATATTAAATTAAAGATTTTTCTTTAAGATATTTGAGATATTATATTATTGAACTTGAGTTATGAGTACAAATGATTTTTTCTTCTTCAGGAAGTAAGCTAAATAAAAATGAGTGAAATTGAAATTATAGAATTTATTAATTTATTTTACGGATTCCTTTCCTATTTATTCTAATCAAATTTTATCCATAGATAAAACTTCAAATCATTTTTTCTCGAGCCGTACGAGGAGAAAACTTCCTATACGGTTCTAGGGGGGGGGGGTTCTTTTTTATCTACATCTATCCCGATGAGCCGTCTATCGAATCGTTGCAATTGATGTTCGATCTCGAAGAGAAGGAAGAGATCTTCGGAAAGTAGGTTTTTATGATCCGATCAAGAATCAAACTTATTTAAACGTTCCCGCTATTCTCTATTTCCTTGAAAAAGGCGCTCAGCCTACAGGAACTGTTCAGGATATTTTGAAAAAGGCAGAGGTTTTTAAGTAACTTTGCCCTAATCAAACAAAATTAAATTAAGGAAATAAAAACTAAGGGTAGGATAGTGATTTCTATATCATTTTGGATATCTTTTCTATACTATGTTTTTTTATTTCCTTTCTTGGTCTATTCGTATCTATTTCTCATTGCTTTTATAGAATCCTTTTCTATAGAATCTTTTTCTAAGGAAACCGTATTTGATTGATCCTCAAAAAATAGAAAATTATGGCATTACCTGTAATCGGGTGGTTTTCATTTGAACTCTAATACCAAGTAACAAACAAGGAATAGAAGTTCTTTATTCTATAATTTTATTCTCCATCTAATCTAAAAACTAAAAATTTAGTATATAAATATAGGTATATGCAGTGCCAATCCAACACAAGTCCTTTTTTTTACTATTATTCAATTTAAGTTTTTGTATTTTTTCATCGTATTCTTTTCTTAACCTTTATGTTGACAACGTTGTATCGAACAAATATAATTCATCGTGATAAGCAGATCTATTTATTTCCGTCCCATAGGTTTTCTTTTTTATTTTTACTTGTTGATTCAAATGATGGGTTCGTTGGATTAGCTTTAATACCCGGATTTTTGATTGAAAAAGTGGATAACATAGAAATAGGGGATGTTCTACCATTTTTACATTTATTTATTTTTTTGGTCGGGCAATTTTTTCTTTTTTCATCTGATTCTGATTTAGTCATTTTTATGTTCCAAATAGAGTAGAAAAATTTAATAGAGTAGAAATTTTTTTTAGATTTTTTATTTCGTAGAGTAATGCTTTAATTTAATAATTTTGTTTTATTCTGATTGTATCTACATACCCTTTTATATTTGGGTTGCTAACTCAATGGTAGAGTACTCGGCTTTTAAGTGCGGCTAGGATCTTTTACACATTTAGATGAAGCGAGGGATTCGTCCATACTATCGGTAAAGTTTGGAAGACCGCGACTGATCCTGAAAGGGAATGAATGGAAAAAATAGCATGTCGTATCAATTAAGAGTTATGAGAATATTTTATTCTTTCCGGCTCGGTACAAAGCCTTCTTTAAATTATTGAAAGGGAGCAAACCGAAGTCAATTTCAAGTTGGGTCGAATTAATAAATGGATAGGGCCCCACGGCTTCAATTAATTTCATTTTTATTATAGGGAAAGAAAAAGCAACGAGCTTTCATTCTGAATTTGAATGATTACCCGATCTAATTAGACGTTAAAAAAATATTAGTGCCCAATACGGGAAGGCTTTCTCCCAGGAAAAAATATTATTGATTTTTTAATGAATCCTAAATATTACCACTCTCCATTCTATAATGGAATAATGGAGATGTATGTGTATAAGAAACAGTATATTGATAAATAAATTTCCAAAATCAAAAGAGCGATTGGGTTGAAAAAAGTAAAGGATTTCTAATCATCTTGTCATCCTATAAGGAAAACGAACATAAAAACTTAAAATTAAATGGAAAAAGAGATGATAGAGAATCTGTTGATAAGTTTATCTGGATCCGAGGTATCTATTCGGTTTGTACTATAATACCTTGTTTTGACTGTATCGCACTATGTATCATTTATAACCCCTAAAATCCTCTACCTTTCATTTAAATAGAATTTCAAATGGATAAATTCCAAAGCTATAGCTATTTAGGGCTAGATAGATCTCAACAACACTACTTCTTATATCCACTTATCTTTCAGGAGTATATTTATGTACTTGCTCATGATCATGGTTTAAATAGATCAATTTTGTTGGAAAATGCAGGTTATGACAATAAATCCAGCTTACTTATTGTGAAACGTTTAATCATTCGAATGTATGAACAGAATCATTTGATTCTTTCTGTTAATGACTCTAAACAGACTCCTTTTTTGGGGCAGACCAATCATTTTTATTCGCAAATAATGTCAGAGGTTTCTTCAATCATTATGGAAATTCCATTGTCTCTGCGATTAATATCTTCCCTAGAAAGGAAAGGGGTAGTTCAATCCGAAAATTTACGATCAATTCATTCAATATTTTCTTTTTTAGAGGACAACTTTTCACATTTAAATTATGTATTAGATATACTAATACCTTACCCAGCCCATCTGGAAATATTAGTTCAGGCTCTTCGCTATTGGATAAAAGATGCTTCCTCTTTGCATTTATTAAGATTCTTTCTCCATCAGTGTCATAATTGGGATAGTCTTATTACTTCAAATTCAAAGAAAGCCAGTTCTTCTTTTTCAAAATCAAAAAGAAATCAGAGATTATTCTTCTTCCTATATACTTTTCATGTATGTGAATATGAATCCGGCTTCCTCTTTCTCCGTAACCAATCTTCTCACTTACGATCAACATCTTCTGGAGCCCTTATTGAACGAATTTATTTCTATGGAAAAAGAGAGCACTTTCCCAGGGCTTTTCAAGCAAATTTATGGTTGTTCAAAGATCCTTTCATGCATTATGTTAGGTATCAAGGAAAATCAATTCTTGCTTTAAAAGGGACGTTTCTTCTGATGAATAAATGGAAAT